CACAATTCTGTATATTCCATTTACTATAGAAGTTCCCAGGGAATTCATTAGAGGAATGTTTCCGATAAAAATTGTTTGTTCTTGCATATCCCTACAGGTTTTCAAAATTAATTCCGCGGATACATATAATTCAGAAGAATATGTGAGTGATTCATAGACAGCATCTCTTTCTTTTATCAAAGGTTCTACCAATTGATGCGTTTCCACAAATAATTGAAATTCAATTTCTTGATCTGTATCTTCAATTTTTGGAAACTTATAAAGTTCTTCTGTTAAGCCCTGATCAATGAACCTATAAAACCCTTCAAATTGTATCTGATTAAACCCAGGTATTGTAGACATTCCCTCATTTCCATCCCCGAGCATTTTTAATTTCCCATTTATCAAAAAAAAAAATCCCATTATTGGATCATTCTTCATCGAATCATATGGGTCGATCTAGCAATGATGGAATTTAGATTCTGTTTACTGAATCACATGAAATTTTACCCAACTTCATATACGGAATGTATAAAATACGTATGAACGTAGAAATAAATAGAATTTTATACTCAAATTGGAATTGGTAACAGATACAAATGGAAAGGAATTGATAAATTCCACTTAACTTAGAGTTTTGTATAGAATATCAAAGCAAAAGTGATTCAATTTCTACCATTATTATGATATTACAATTCGATTGGATACCAGCAAAATAAACGGATTCGGGATTTGATCTCTTCGATGAGATACGGACATAATAATCAGAAAGAAATAAGGACATAATAAACAGAAACAATATAAAGTTGATTTTTTTAGCACTTAACTTTTTCGCAGATTCCCGTGTTCAGGTCAACAAAAAAATAATAATTCGCAAAAAAGAGAGATATTTTTACCTATTTTTTTAGTAGAATTCGTCTAATATGATTGCAGATAACTATCTAGATATAGATTTCCTCCTTTATTGCAGACAGCACGTGTCGCGCTCTTTCAAAATTTCTATTCCAAAATTTCTATTCAATGAATTTTTCCTATAGGAATCATATACGGATAAGATATCCAATTAGATATCTGTGTAACAATTTATGTTCTGGGGTTTACATATACTCATAATTGCTGTTATAATTGAAATTGAGAAGGATTCTTTTTTATTGAAAAAAAAAATCAATACTGATTTCTTATGTATCAATTTGGATTTTCTTATATCATTAAGGAAACACAATTTTAGATTCAAATCCAAGAATCGTTCATGAATTCACAGTCAATAAAAATAGTTAATGGTTCCGATTTGTCCTGCACAATCAATCGAAGGAATGGATCCAATACATCTTGTTTTGTTTTTATTTTAGGAAAGGTATTAAGGAAAACGGGCTTCAAGGTGCAAGTACAATAAAAAAAAAAAGAAATTTAGTAACCCCACAATCCAAGCAAAAGGGGACTATTTTCATCTATTTTGTATCGTCTTGGCGACATGGCCGAGCGGTAAGGCGGGGGACTGCAAATCCTTTTTCCCCAGTTCAAATCCGGGTGTCGCCTGATCAACAAAAGACTCGAAATACCTTATTCTGTATTCCGTTTTGCTGATAGAACTTGCCAAATTTGTCCCCAACAGAAGCAAGCGGAGAAAAAGGACTCTTGATATTTGCTTGATTCTAAGCCCTTGAAGGTTCTGTTTTCTAACGTGCTGTAAATCCTTGCGTCGAGGATTCAAGGAAAGTGAAAGTTTATAGTAGTGGAAGGGCTACCATATCAAGATTTACTGACTCCCTTCCACTATTAATGTAGTGTCTACTGACTGGGTTTTGAATTGGATCGCCATCTAATTAATCTAATTAGTAGTTGCCGAAAGGGCGGAAGATACTTTGTATACAGTGTATACAGTACAGACTCATAAAAGTCTCTGAGTATTCGGTCATTCAATCGGTATTAGATTGAATGAATAATTGGCTTGTACTTTAATATTTATATAAATATAAAGAAAATTTTTCTTTTAGGTAACTCCTAGTCACGAATAGACTTCGATTGTTTTATAGCGACAATGGGGAGACGGTAAGGATTAGATCAAGCGGGAATAAAAAAAATAGGGGTATGTGATAGATAGCGATCCATCTTGATTCTATAGTTTTATACTTTTGACTTAATGAAGGGCAACAAAAGAAATAAAACAATTAGGTCTTATTATTCCTATATGTTAGTAACATTTTTTTGATACTTCCAAGGGTATCGCTGCATATTTTGTTTTGGTTGTATCTAATTTTCTGATTCTACTAGAAATCATATAAAAACTTGTTATAATTGGATTTATTCGATTGTTTCATCAATGGTATTGGGCCAAATCAAATCCCTTTTTGACTCTGCGCCAGTGATTCCACTATTATTAGTTATTAGTAAACAATAATAGAAGAATTTCTTCATATTAATAGAGATAGGGGACATAATTCACATGGATATAGTAAATCTCGCCTGGGCTGCTTTAATGGTAGTCTTTACATTTTCTCTTTCACTCGTAGTATGGGGAAGAAGTGGACTCTAGAGGTACTACTAATTGAGTTGAGGAACAAAACTGTATCAATTGTTTTATAGATCATTCTGCAAAGACATTTTAATTTAACTATTGAATTTTTGAATTTTAATTCAATTTATAAATAAAAATATCTTCATTTCTAAATTCTATTAGATTCTAGTGAAGTAATGTATTCTATGAATAAGGAATAAGCCCATACTATTTGTTTTTCCTTGATTGATTTGATTCTTTCGATGGATACCGAGATTCCTATTGAAAATAATATTGAAAATAATAAGAAATCTAGGGAATTAGAAGCGTAAAAGTTGCCTTTCGATTATTTCAGATCGATTGGAATCAACCAAGACAAATCAAATAGATGAAGCAAAGAAATATAATTGGCACGCTATGTACATTCCATATAGATAATTGATATCTACATATATGAAGATACATATTATAGTATTATAGGTTGATCTATATTAAGCCCATATCTTTATTCTATATTAAACCTATACCTTTAATCTTTATACAGTACAACTTTATACAATAACAATAATAGATAGTATGGTAGAAAGATTCATATATTTCTTTCTACCATACTAGACTTATACTTATACTATCGGATCTCATAGAATACCACTGATTCTAGTCCGCTCATTTCATTTAAAACGTGAAATTTGAATACTTTTCATTTTTTTTTTCTTCAATCATTGATAAGAAGTCAAGTTTCATTCAAATTAATCATTTTGACTGACTGTTTTTACGTATATTATAAGTAAAAAGGCAGTAGGAACTAAAATGAACAGTGCAGTAGCAATAAATGCAAGAATATTTACTTCCATAATCTCATCGTTTTGTTTTTCTTTACTTCGCAATAAATAATTCGGGATTTAATCCCATAGAGATGATAAATCTTTCGCCTGTAAATTCAATGAGATGAATTACATCTCGATGATATTGAATCGGATCAATATCATGAATAACAATATCTGGGCTATCAAATCGATTCATCGTCGAGAATTGAATAGTATAACATAGTAAGATCTTTTATCCATACCGAATCAAAAATTGGATTCCTGATCCAATCAATAATTTCTTTACTTTTATTTATCGTTCTTTTCCATTCTTTCTTTTCTATAACCTCTATAACCTCCCGCCTTCCTTGTACAATCATCTATCATCTAATCGCCTTTACACTTATATTCATTACAAACAAACCCAAACAAACAATAGAAGTGAATTGAATCGGCAGAGGCCCGTAAAAAAAAAAAGATTATTTATTCCTTCGCTAAGAGAGGCGGGATCTTTGTTTGATCTTTATTTTAATAATATCCTCTTTCCTTGAATTAGTAATGGGACGCATATAATATATCAAAAGTTCAATGTGCAATGAGATAGATTGTTTCAAATTCAAATTAGTAATTGAGGTTACACACAATCGGAGCTAAAAAGACGATATTTTAAAAGAAGAGACTTTTAAGTATTCTATCAAAGTAACTATGTTAAATTCCATTTGTACGATACAAAATGGAATTTTGGTATGGGCTCCCAGAGAACATATGGTACTCTATTCCATATTCCATTAAACGGATCGGGAGTAATCGAAAAAGCTAAACCCAGTACGGTATCCCTTGGAATCCTGAATAGGATGCTACCCATAATTGGACTAATCCACATATGTCTCTTTCCCAGGTACTAAAAAATGGAAATTCCCATATTTGTTTGAAGGATACGGATTCGGAATGAAATTCTGCTATTTGTCCCCTCTTTCAAAGAAAATGGAGAGATGAATTGATGTATTTTTTTATTGGATTTTGGTCTGTCGGGACTGACGGGGCTCGAACCCGCAGCTTCCGCCTTGACAGGGCGGTGCTCTGACCAATTGAACTACAATCCCAGGGAAATAAAGGGAAATAAAGCAAAGCGTACAGCATACATATTCTTATGATTTCATTCAAACCAAACCTTTTCTATTTTCTATTTAGATTAGAGTCGCCGTGTTGTAAGGTTGTAAGAGAGACGCAAGTGATATATTGATATCCACAAGGATATGCACTTTAGTGAGAGCGGCACGGATTACTAATAATCCTTTCAGTAGTTCAAAATTGATCGATAATCAATTTTTCAATGAATCTAGATCATTAGCAAGATCAGAATTTGTAGGAAAAAAAAAAATAGAGCAAATAAATAGCGGGTAGGGAAAGGATATATCAGAAAATGTGACTTTTTTATTCTTCCGTATCAGGCATTTCTGGAGAACAAATTATTTCATGGCGGATCCGCGAATTATTGGGCCGAGCTGGATTTGAACCAGCGTAGACATATTGCCAACGAATTTACAGTCCGTCCCCATTAACCGCTCGGGCATCGACCCAGGAAGAATTCATTCCAGGCTTATTGCTTATTGATAATCCATGATCAACTTCCTTTCGTAATACCCTACCCCCAGGGGAAGTCGAATCCCCGCTGCCTCCTTGAAAGAGAGATGTCCTGAACCACTAGACGATGGGGGCCT